TATAACTTCGATCATAGGGATCAATTTCTGGTCGCGTAGCTTCATAATAATTCTGTAAAGCTTCTGCATAATTTCCTTCGGATTGAGCCGACATCCGTTACGGTCGTTCATTCTAGTAAAAGAATCTCCGTTCCAGAACCGTACGTGAGATTTTCATCTCATACGGCTCCTCCTTTCTGTACATAGTACTAAGAGGAATAATTCATGTAATAAAAATTTCACTATTCTCATTATGAACTGACAGGAGCTGGTATTTTTACAAGAAATTCCTAGCCAGCCTTCCCACAAGAGGTTTTTTCTTAACACCAATCATATTAGTGCTAGATAGAAATGGTAACTCTAAAGATTTCTTTGTACTCAACGCTTATGATTTCCAGGAATTAGTCACTTCAACGGTCTTTGATGGTTATACGGGTACCAAAAGTACAAATGAGATGGATCTTTGTTTTCCTAACCATTCTTTTTCTTTTTAGTCCCGATACCGATAAGGAAAAGGGTTATTTATAACAAAGTTTTTGTGTTGTTGATTCCTAGGTGTAGTGCTTTTTCCCCGATGCCACCTATTGGTACTAAATGAAGTAGTATTGACCTCCAATACAGAACCTATAGATGTAACCTTTCGCTCAATACTAAAATTGATAATTGAAGCATCTAAGGCTGCATCAATCGAGGATACACGACAGAAGGAATTGCTCTATCTCTAAACTTCACCTTCACCAAGCGTAGGTTTCTTTCACTAATTTGTTTTTTTTCTATTCCTAACTACGTTCTTTTTCTCGTAAAACTGAGGGGTAAAAAAAACAAGAAAAAATCAAATCGCACCATCTCTGTAATAGGTAAATGCCTTTTTTTCTCCTGAAGTTGTCGGAATTATTCGTAATAAAATATTGGCTACAATTGAAGAGGTCTTATCAATAAAATTTCCATTTATTCGAGATCTAGGCATAATTAGCAATTCATTCTATAATTCTTCTCATCCCCTTTCGGGTAAAACGATCCCACAAAAAAAGGAATTGTACAGTACAAAATAACATAAAAACAGACTTATTGGAAAAAATTTGGTGTCTCTCTTTTGGACAAAGATGAAATGAAATAGTTGAATCAGATTCTATTTCATTCCAATTTCGTAGTATACCAGTATACCAATAACTATTACTATTTCATCTAAGTTGAATAACCAAGTTTTCTATGGATTTTTATAACTCGAGAATTTTTGATTTGGTTATGATCCAAAAAGGAAAAGAATAGAATAATCATTCAATCAAATTCAAATAAGGTAACCATCCTTTTTGTTTGCATAACGTGTATGTGCCACACCATACAATTGAAATAGTTGAAATAAAAAGATTTATCAGACGATTCATGAATTTCATGGGTTAGCTGATGAAAGAAGTTGTTGTTGATAAATATGATAAATATGAAATTGAAAAAGAAATTTTTTTTATGGAACCATCGCATCGGGCGGTCATACATGTACTAAAATTCAGATAATTAAGATGAAGGACTCGCTATTCATTCGGATTTTGGTCAAGAATAACATTCTGTAGGAGAGATGGCCGAGTGGTTCAAGGCGTAGCATTGGAACTGCTATGTAGACTTTTGTTTACCGAGGGTTCGAATCCCTCTCTCTCCGTTTCTTTTCATTCATCAACGTTACCTACTACAATGTATCAAAGAAAATAAGAATTGATATCATTATTTTAACGCCTTATTTAATAGATATTATCTATCCCTAATTAATACCTGCGAAAATACAAATAGAAATATCGTCTTGATATTGAAAAGAAGAAAAAAATCAAAAGAATCCTATTGCCGATCCTTTTTTGATACGTGAATGAGACAGGGTACGAGGTACTCTATTTACTTCAGCGAAAGGAGTCAAAATTGGTATGAACCTTGCTTTTTTATTTTCGTTAGAATCAAGTCTGACGGGAATAATATTCTACGACCAACAACTCATTTATTTTCAGACCGATCCATTTACTATCTATTATTTGATTTACAAATCCTTTATATTGTAAGGAGTCAATAGTCAAATGGTTTGGCAATTCCCCGCGGGGGGATGAAACAAGATAATTTTGAATCAGAGTTTTCGATCTTTCTTTATCCTTCGTAGTAATAATATCTCGGGGTTTGCAACGATAACTTGGTATATCCACTATACGACCATTAACGAAAATGTGTCTATGGTTAACTAATTGTCTGGCTCCTGGAATGGTCGAAGCCATACCTAATCGAAAAAGAATGTTATCCAAACGCATCTCGAGTAGTTGTAGTAAAACCTGGCCTGTTGACCCTTTGGCTTTTCCAGCAATATGCACATATTTAAGTAATTGTCGTTCTGTCAGACCATAATGAAAACGCAATTTCTGTTTCTCTTCTAAACGAATACGATATTGTGATCTTTTTCCAGAGCGCAATTGGGTTTGAAGATCACTTCTGGATCTGGGTCTTTTACTAGTTAGTCCTGGTAAAACCCCCAGCCGGCGTATTTTTTTGAAACGAGGTCCTCGGTAACGAGACATAGAAAGGCTCCTTTTTTTTGATTCACTTTTATTTGACAAAAAAATATAAAATCAGACTGAACTAAAGGATCAGCAAAGCAAAACTCAATTTACTAAAGTCCTACAAAACAGAATAAAATAAATTTGATCAATTAAATTTTATCAATATTCGGATTTTTTGTATATATAGGAAATTCAAGCGAAGGTTACGTTTTCCAATTTCTTCTGTAGAGATCTAATTGTTCTAGTCAACTTTTTTCTTTATAGCTATAGCTGCAAGTTATCATGACATAATAGATCGGTGATCCGACATTTAGAGAAAGCGAGAGTAGAGATTTTCAATCATGTAAATAAAAAAAGAGATAAAAAAAAGAGCCGGCTATCGGAATCGAACCGATGACCATCGCATTACAAATGCGATGCTCTAACCTCTGAGCTAAGCGGGCGGATATAAGAGCAATGAATACAGGAAACTATCGAATCTTAGCTATTTCCTAGTGATTCTTATTCTTTTTTTTTTCTTTTATTTATTGATTCTTTCAATTTCTTCTATTTATTAAATATTAGTTATATATTTTAGATTCTATTTAGAAAATAGAAAAGAAAACTATTTAGATCTAGATAAATTAGATATCTAAATAGAAATATAAATTCAATTCCATATTCATATATATGAAATATGAAAAGAAAATATCAATGAAATTAGAATTCGAAATGAAAAAAAAATAAGAATGAATATCGACCGTTCCACTATTCAAAAATACACTGTAAAAATAAAGGAGGAGGAAAGCCATATATATATGTGGTATATATCTATCCATATTGAATTGCGGATAGATCAATGATAAAATCATTTTATATTGAAAAAATAGGGTTTATAGATGAAATGATATAATCTAGAATAGAGGAAAAAATAAAATAACAGCATACACTTTTTCAATATAGGAATCATTACCTAATGGATTCAATAGTGCCAAGATAAATGAAAGAGGTGGATGGAATTACAGCTGGATCCTTGTCTCAAAGGCTCAAAGGAAAGGGGGATATGGCGAAATTGGTAGACGCTACGGACTTGATTGGATTGAGCCTTGGTATGGAAACCTGCTAAGTGGTAACTTCCAAATTCAGAGAAACCCTGGAACTAAAAAAGGGCAATCCTGAGCCAAATCTTTGTTTCAAGAGAAAAAACGATGGAAAATGAGAATAAAAAGGGGATAGGTGCAGAGACTCAATGGAAGCTGTTCTAACGAATGAAATTGATTACGTTACGTTAGTAGATAAAAGACTTCTATCGAAATGACAGAAAGGATACGTCTTATATACCTAAGACGTACATATACATACTGACATAGCAAACGATTAATCACAACCCAAATCTTATATCGAATTCTATTCTGTATCTCTATATATTTAGATATATTTAGATATGAATTTTCAAATTTATATATGAAAATAGAAATCTTCTCTTTCTATTAATATTAATTAATATTATATTCTTAATATGAGTAATATAATAGTATGAGATAAGGATCTATAAGAAACCCTATATTTCTATTCTTTTTTCATTAGAATGATAGATATCAAAAAGATATATGAAAAATTGAAGAGTTCTTGTGAATCAATTCCAATTGAAGTTGAAAAAAGAATATAATTCAAATATTCAATAATCAAATTATTCATTCCAGAATTTTTGATAGATCTTTTGAAATTTAATCAGACGAGAATAAAGAGAGAGTCCCATTTTACATGTCAATACCGACAACAATGAAATTTATAGTAAGAGGAAAATCCGTCGAATTTTTCAATCGTGAGGGTTCAAGTCCCTCTATCCCCAATAAAAAGCCCATTTTACTTCCTCGCTCTTTATTTATCCTCATCCTCTGTTATTCATTTTTTTTCATCAGTGACTCAGTTTAAACAAAATGAAATATCTTTCTCATTTTATTCACTCTGTTCTTTCACAAATGGATCCAAATACCAAATATAAATCCTCGTATCTTTTTCCAATCCAATCTCATTTGTTTTGTATAATACGATGTGAAGATATATGTTCAAGGAATCTCCGTTATTGAATCATTCATAGTCTATATCTTTTTCCTTACATTTACAAAAAAAAGTCTTCTTTTTGAAGATCCAAGAATTTCAGGGGCTAGAGCCAATTTGTTAAGATTTTCTTTTTTAGTTCTTTTCATTGACATAGATAGAAGTACTCTGCTAGGATGATGCACGGGAAAAGGTCGGGATAGCTCAGTTGGTAGAGCAGAGGACTGAAAATCCTCGTGTCACCAGTTCAAATCTGGTTCCTGACACGTGAATAATGTATCGGATAGATCTTTTTTAATACCTCATACAAATGAAATTAATTCATTAAGACGGATCGGAATAGATATTCTTTACTTTCTTTTTCATTTTTTTCTATCTTTTTTTTTTAGTCCCTCCGCAATACGAATGAAAGTCCAGTTACTTTTTTTGTTTTTCCTCTAGAAGAGGAATACCAAGATGCTCATTGAATGAGAAAAAACCCCTTTTTTACTTATTTTACTTATATGACACGACTCCAGATTTCGTTTCAATTTCAATCAATGAGCATCTTGAATTTAATAGAAATTGGACGTAATAAAGGCCAGCCTATCCAACTTTCAGGCATGAAGATACGTTTGATGATTCTTATAAGAAATTACCAATATATCATAATATTTTCGTTCCTGAAAATCAGCACTTCTTCAAATCCAGAAAACTGACGGGGTTTGAGGATTACTCCTGAGAGCAAATACTTTTATGCATACCTCTTCTGGTTTATCTATACCATAACGTATTTTCGTAAGGTGATACACACTAGCTAAAAATCCGCCTGGTATCATAGGCACACTGGGAGCGTAAATAATTGTAACCATATACATATGAAATGACAGCAATGGAATTCCAATCCTCGGGAATTAAAGATCTATGAATTAACTAATGCTTGACTAGCCAATCAGATAAATGAACCTGCATCTTCTTCATCTCTCACACATTTCTCTTTGTATGAATATTTAACATTGACCGATGAAATTTTTAATGATTGACCGCTGTTTCTTATTTTGCACAAAGGAACCCTGCCTGATTCACAAATTCGTAGGAAGATTGGATTTGAAAAAGATTTCAAATCCAAAAGGTATCTCTGAAGTAGATGGTGATTTATAGAGTAATCCTTGATCATAATTTCCAGTATGAGTATTGTATCGAAGGTAAAACTTGTGATTAGTAGTAAAACATCGATTTTCCTGTTCTATATCTTGGCACCAACCCATAATGATCAAAGTCGAATCGCGAGCCTATTAATGAATAAAATGAAATGAAAAAACAACTGGTACCATAGATAAGCGGCCATAAACTGGAAAGTATTGACCAATTCGAGAGATCATTCGATGTAGTTGAAATAATTAAATTGGGGTTATTTGGTTAAGTAATCGAAACTCAAACAAATTAAGAAATGTTTCAATGTCATCCTTTCCTTCCCTTTTCTTTTGATTGTCTAAATATTCAGCTAAGACCATTCCAACGCTCCTTTTCGCCATGCATAAACTGAACCCACAATTGGGAAGGAAAGCTTCTAAGTTTATATAAATACAGATACACCCAATACATCAAAGCTCATTGTCCATGGATAATGAAAGACCGTTTCAACAGCAAAAAAAACAAAAACTAGAGCAAACATGTAATAGCAAATTCGGAATTGTATCCAAGCATCCCCATTGGTTCTCTACCTGATTCATAACTAGTAACCTTCCCTAAAATCCCAGAAATGACAAATGTCAAGATAGGAATAACGCTTGATATGATATTATCAGGAATGCCCAGAAAATATCATATTCGTGAAATAGAAACATAAAACTATGAATATGGAATAGGTTGAATTATTCCATTTGAATTGGAATTTGAAAATCATATAGAACTTTTTAGATGAAACAAGAAAAGATTTTTGATCCGCATAGTTGAGAGTTTTTTTGCTGTAGGACATACCTTGTTTCAAAATTCATCTAATGTCATCCCACTTCTCTTTTTCTTTTTTTTTTCTCCTTTTTTTTTTTCAATTCTCTTTCTATATGTGATGTGTAATATAGAATGCTCTTATACTTAGTTATTTTTCTTTTCTATTCTACTTATTCTTATACTTAGTTTATACTTATTATCTTATATAATTTATACTTATTATCTTATATAATTATAGAATCTTATATATATTTTTATATATTTTTTCTATTTCATATTGATCTTATTATTTCATATTGATCTTATATCTTATAAATAGAAAGTCAAAGTAAAGAATCCCCTATCTTATATTAACTTTTCTATTAACTTAGAATAATTATAGATAGTTATTAGAGTAATATACTATAGTAAGAGTAATATAGTAAAGAAGAAATTCAATTTAAAAAGAAAAAGAATAAAAAGATGATAAAGAACATATGTAATTTCTTCATGAAAGTGGATGAAGAGAGATGGGTATTTGATCCGATATTTGACAAATACCAATTAGGTCCGTTGGAATGAATTATTGTGTTTATTTTATTGTTCCTACTACTACTCAAATTTCTATACAAAACAAAAATGGAATGTATTAGGGCTATACGGACTCGAACCGTAGACCTTCTCGGTAAAACAGAGAAAACTTATTATTATCGAAATGATTCGAACTGTTTCAAAGACCCAACATGCATTTTGTTGCATTGGGCTCTTTCATCAACTGATGAAAAAATCAGTTAGTCCACCATAGTTTTCTTTAGAGGAAGATAAGAAGATATTGAGATGGCTCCATGTGCTCTGATTCATTATTTGTATCCTGATCTAGGAGCAATACCAAAGTGTTTCAAAGAAGGGTGACCTTTATTTAGGTCTGCCTTCGGCCTAGATCAACCTAAATGAAATGCAGTCTCTATCGCTCCGCTGCAAGAGTAAAATATGAGACTTCATACACCTCAAAGCTCATAGGACGAAAAGAGGTTCTTTTGAGATC